TATTTTATGTTTGAAATTTTAGTATTGAGGTTGGTTTAGTTAGTTTTTTCTACTAAATTTTGGGCTTTTTATAAAAAAAATAGTGTGAAGTTAAAAATGTATATGTTATATATAATGTGTGGTGGCATAAGCTAACCCTACTAAAACTTGTTAGCTTTGATGCGTTTGGTTGAGCCTTTCTTGGTTTCGGGGTTTGACGAGGAAAAACAGGATTTACTGAGCGTAGGGGGTAGGGGGGTTTGTCGCGCAGAAACCAAAAGGGGGTATATAGTATAAAGCTGTGTTGGTTAAGGATATGTTATGCACTTGAGATAAATTAATGTAATTCTTATTTAATGTCCTTAAATCATTTAACTTATACTATCACTAACAGGGAAGGATGTTCAATCTTAATTTAACATTTGTGCTTGCACTTTGAAATGTGGATGAAGACCAACCTAAAAGAGAACGTTATGCATATAAAAGAATGCCCGGCTTGGTGGGTAACGAGGTGATGTCCTACACCATGAATCAAATGCCGTATAGATTTCTATTGGGGAGTTCACATTCCCATGTCCGTGAAATTAGAATCAGATGCAAGTAATAATTCACAATTTACCACCCTCCACTTATGTCCTTGATTCTATCATGAATATTATGCAATTATATAAACTGGTTGGTGGTTTCTTACTACATTAATAATTGTTCGAGAATTTTTTATTGAATAATGCAGAAGAAACATTGGAGAACAATTTTTATTGGAGCCAAGTACATGTCTGTTTTCAATAATGGAAATTTGAGTATTAAATATTATGTCTATGTACGTCTTAAAAATTAGTACTTGCTTTATGGTCTAAATATTTAGTTGGTGATTATACATTAATGTACTAATACATTAATGTAATATTATGCATATTATGTACTAAACCATATACCGCAGAAAATAGTTTAATTTTAGGATCCTGGCTTTGGGAGTCAGGGGTGGGAGTTAAAATCTCTCTTTTCTGGCGCTAGGGAGGGATTTAACCTCCGATCTTCGGATTACAAGACCGATGCTTTAAACTAAGCTACTAGGGCAAGCTAATTCTAGTGCTTTATTTTCTAGTCATCCTGCCACGGGCATTAAGACCAGGAATAGTGAAAAATACAGGACAGATGCGGCTTGTCCAATAATGGTGAATGGATGTTCAACTGGCATTCCCCCGATTCATGTTAGGATAATTATGTCTGAGACTAGGGTTCAAAAAAGGAATTGAGTCACTGGTCGGAATGCTAGTCCTCGTTGTTTTGATGTGTGGAGGATGGGCACCACTATTAGTACTAGAATGGAGGATAAGAGGGCTAGGACTCCTCCTAGTTTATTGGGGATTGACCGTAGGATTGCGTAAGCAAATAAGAAGTATCATTCAGGTTTGATGTGTGGGGGAGTTATTAGTGGGTTTGCGGGGGTAAAATTATCTGGGTCCCCGAGAAGGTTTGGTGAGAATAATGTCAGGGATGCAAGTGCTAGTAGTATGATGGCGAATCCTAGCAGGTCTTTATAGGAGAAGTAGGGGTGGAATGAAATTTTGTCTGCGTTTGAGTTTAATCCTGCTGGGTTGCTTGATCCTGTTTCATGAAGAAATAGTAGGTGAATTAGGGTGGCTGCGGCAATAACAAATGGTAGTAGGAAGTGGAAGGCGAAGAATCGTGTTAGTGTTGCGTTGTCTACTGAAAATCCTCCTCAGATTCATTGGACTAAGGTGTTCCCCATGTAGGGTACTGCGGATAAAAGGTTAGTAATTACTGTGGCGCCTCAGAATGATATTTGTCCTCATGGTAGTACATAGCCCACGAAAGCTGTTATTATTGTTAATAGTAGTAGAACAACTCCAATGTTTCAGGTTTCTTTATATAGGTAAGATCCGTAGTATAGTCCTCGGGCGATGTGTATGTAGATACAGATAAAAAAGAAGGATGCTCCGTTAGCGTGGGCATTTCGGATAAGTCATCCGTAGTTTACGTCTCGGCAGATGTGCGCTACTGAGGAAAAAGCGGTGGAAATGTCAGATGTGTAGTGTATAGCTAGGAACAGCCCGGTAAGGATTTGGGTAATCAAGCATAGTCCTAGTAGGGATCCAAAGTTTCATCACACTGAAATGTTAGAGGGGGCTGGTAGGTCGATTAGCGCGTCGTTAGCGATTTTAATTAGGGGGTGTGTTTTTCGTAGGCTTGCCATTAGGGTTTTTATAGTTGAATAACAACGGTGGCTCTTCAAGTCATTGGTCTCGGTTAAAATCCGAGTAGGAATTATGACTTATCTTGTATCATTATTGTTAATGGTTTTAATTGTTGGTTTGGTTGCTGTGGCTTCTAACCCTGCGCCTTATTTTGCTGCTTTTGGTTTGGTGGTGGCGGCTGGGGTTGGGTGTGGGGTTCTTATGGGTCATGGGGGGTCTTTTTTATCGTTGGTTCTTTTTTTAATTTATCTAGGCGGGATACTTGTTGTGTTTGCTTATTCAGCGGCTTTGGCTGCTGAGCCTTTTCCAGAGGCGTGGGGGGATCGTTCTGTGATTGGGTACGTTGTCATTTATTTGTTGGGGGTAGGTTTAATGGTCGGGTTGTTTTGGGATGGCTGGTATGAGGGGTCCTGAGTTGTTGTTGATGGCCTAAAAGAGTTTTCTGTGTTGCGTGGGGATACTAGCGGTGTGGCGATGATGTACTCGTCTGGTGGTGGAATGCTGATTATTTGTGCGTGGGTGTTGTTACTAACTTTGTTTGTAGTATTAGAGTTAACGCGGGGGCTAGGTCGGGGGACACTTCGTGCCGTTTAAATAGTTGTTACTAGGATGGCAAGGGTGGCGGATAGTAAAAAAATTGTTAGGTATGTTTTAATTATTCCTCGTTGGGCGTCACTAATGGTTTTGGCCATTTTAATTTGTGTGTGGGATGTTCCTTTTGGTCCAATAGCTTCAAATCAGGTTTGGTCTACCAGCTGGGTGGCAATTGACTGTCCAAAGGCTAGGTTTAGTTTTGGGGCGGTTCGGTGGAGGATTGTGGGGAAGTAGCCTAGTATGTTTGAGAAATGGTGTGGAGTGGTTATTGGGTTGGTTTTAAATTGTTTGCCGGTTAGTGTTGCCAGTTCTATGGCCACTAGAAGGCCAATAATCGTTACTGCGAGGGCGGCTATTTTGAGGGTTATAGGTATGGTTATAACAGGTGTTTTGGGGGGTAAGAAGTTTGATGTAATAATAAGTCCTGCAGTGAGGCTTCCTCAGGCGAGTCGTTTAATTGGATTAATCACGGAAGTATTATTTTCGTTAATGGGAGATAGGGGTGAGAATCGGGGGGTGCCCATGGTGACGAAGAAGACCACTCGGAAGCTGTAGACGGCAGTAAAGGATGTGGCGATGAGTGTTAGGGTTAGGGCCCAGGCGTTTAGGTAAGAGGTATTTAGGGCTTCAATAATGGCGTCTTTTGAGAAGAAGCCGGCTAGGAATGGTGTTCCTGTCAGGGCTAGGCTGCCAATGGTTAGGCAGGTTGAGGTAAGTGGTAATAGGTTCTGCAGGCCCCCCATTTTTCGGATGTCTTGTTCATCGTTTAGGTTGTGAATAATGGATCCAGAGCATAAGAATAGTATTGCCTTAAAAAAGGCGTGGGTGCAGATGTGTAAGAATGCTAGTTGGGGTTGGTTGAGACCAATAGTAACTATTATGAGGCCTAGTTGGCTTGATGTTGAGAATGCTACAATTTTTTTGATGTCGTTTTGTGTCAGGGCGCAGGCGGCCGTGAATATGGTGGTTAAGGCTCCTAAGCATAGGCAGGTTGTTAGTGCTAAGTTGTTGTTTTCTATAAGTGGGTGGAGACGGATGAGTAAGAAGATACCTGCAACTACCATGGTGCTGGAGTGAAGTAGGGCGGAGACTGGCGTAGGGCCTTCCATGGCGGATGGCAACCATGGATGGAGGCCAAACTGGGCAGATTTACCAGCTGCTGCTAAGATTAGCCCAATTAGGGGAAGTGTTATGTCGAAGGTTTTTGATAAACAAAAAATTTGCTGTATTTCTCATGAATTGAGGTTTATGGCAATTCAGGCCATACTTATTATTAGTCCGATGTCTCCTACTCGGTTATATAAGACTGCTTGGAGGGCTGCTGTATTGGCGTCTGTTCGTCCGTACCATCAGCCAATTAGAAGAAATGATATAATCCCTACCCCCTCTCATCCGATAAATAGTTGGAACATGTTGTTGGCGGAGACGAGAATAATCATGGCTACTAGGAATATAAGTAAATACTTGAAAAATCGGTTTATATTTGGGTCAGAGTGTATGTACCAGGATGCGAATTCAAGGATAGATCAGGTTACGTAAAGGGCAACGGGTGTAAAAATGAGGGAGTAGTGGTCAAATTTGAAGCTTATGTTAATGTCAAAGAGGGTGGTGTTTATTCAGTGTCAGTTGGTTACAATGGTTTCGGCCCCTTGGTCTAGGAATGTTATGAGTGGCAGGAGGCTGACGAAAAATGCGGTGCTCACGGCGGCTTTTGCGTGTGTTGTTGCTCAGATTGGGGTTTTGCTGGTTGGGGTTAGTGTGGTGAGTAGGGGGTATACTAGAATCGTAATGACTAGGATTAGTGAGGATGATAGGATTAGGGCGGTTGGGTGCATAGCCTCCACTTGGATTTGCACCAAGAGTTTTTGGTTCCTAAGACCAACGGATGAGCTGTTATCCTTTGGGGGCGTAAGGAAGCCACGGAATTTAACCGTGGGTGTAAGTATTAGCAGTGCTTATTGCCTATTGGCCTTCCTTGGTGAGTAAGAGGGTTTTAACTTCTGTTTTTAGAATCACAATCTAATGTTTTAAATTAAACTATACTTACTAGTGGCATCATCCTCATGTAAGTTCTGGTTTTGTTATTAACAGAATAATTGGGAGGAGGTGAAGTACTATTAGCAGGTGTTCTCGGGTGTGGAATGGAGGTAGTCCTGTGATGTGGTTTGGTGTAGATCCCCGTTGGGTTATTAAAAATAAGTATAGCGAGTAGCCTGCTGTAATTAGTGTTCCTACTCCTGTGAGGGTAATGGTTCATGGGGATCAGTTGAAGAGGGAGGTGATAATTATGAGTTCTCCTATTAGGTTTGGGAGTGGGGGAAGTGCTAAGTTGGCTAAATTAGTAATAAATCATCAGGCTGCTGTCAGGGGAAAAATTATTTGGAGTCCTCGGGCTAGTACTATGGTTCGGCTGTGGGTTCGTTCGTAGGCAGTATTGGCCAGGCAAAATAGTGCGGAGGAAACTAGTCCGTGGGCAATCATTAAAATTACTGCGCCTGTGAATCCTCATGGGGTTTGAATTAAAATACCTCCTGCTACTAGTCCCATGTGACTAACAGATGAGTAGGCAATCAGTGATTTTAAGTCTGTTTGGCGTAGACAAATTGACCCGGTTATAATAATACCTCACAGTGCCAAGATAATAAAGGGGTAGGCTAGTTCTTTTGAGGGCGGGTCTAATATGACCATTATTCGTATTATGCCATATCCTCCTAGTTTTAGCAGTACTGCGGCGAGGACTATAGACCCTGCTACTGGGGCTTCGACGTGGGCTTTTGGGAGCCACAAGTGTACTCCGTAGAGGGGTATTTTAACTAAAAATGCGATTAGGCATCCTGCTCATCAGATACTGTGGCTTCATGTGTTAAGCGTGAGGGGTTTTGAATATTGTAATACTAATATTGATAGGGTTCCTGTTGTTTGTTGAAGTAATAGGAGTGCAACTAGGAGCGGCAGAGATCCTGCTAGTGTATAAAATAGAAAGTAGGTTCCTGCATTGAGGCGTTCAGTTTGGTTTCCTCATCGGGTAATAATGATTAATGTGGGGATGAGGGTGGCTTCAAATATAATATAAAACATGATAATTTCTGTAGCCCCAAATGCTATAATTAGTAAAGTTTGTAGTAGGGCCAGGAGGGTAATGTAGAGGCGTTGCCGGCTGGTAGGTTCGTGGTATACATGGTTTTGGCTGGCTAGGATTATTAGTGGTAGTAGCCAACATGTGAGTACTAAAAGGGGGGTTGATAGGGGGTCAGTGGCTAAATAAAGGTTGGAGGCTGATCACCCGGCTTCTGATGTTCACTTTAACCAGGAAAGGCTAATTAGGGCAATTAGCATGCTTTGTGCGGTTGTTGTTGTTCATAGCCATTTTGGAGCTGATAGCCAGATTGTTGGGAATAGCATAATTGTGGGGATTAATACTTTTAGCATTGTAGTAGGTTGAGGTTTTGTAGTCGGTCAGTACCGTGGGTTCGGGCTGTGGCAACTAGGAGAGCTAAGCCCGCGCTGGCCTCGCAGGCAGAGAAGGCTAGTAGCAGTATGGGGGCTGTGGAGAATATGGTTGATTCAAATTGTAGGGCTCAGAGGGCTGTTGCAATAAATAGGGATAGTATCATTCCCTCTAGGCAGAGTAATGCGGAGAGCAGGTGGGTGCGGTGAAATGCCAGGCCTATTAGTCCTAGTGTAAAGGCTGAGCTAAAGCTGAAGTGTACGGGTGTCATAAGGGGGCCGTGGAGTTAAACCACGATTCTCTGAGTCGAAATCAGAGGTCTTAGTTGGATTAACCCTCTATTCTGCTCATTCTAGGCCCCCTTGGACTCATTCATAGACTAGTCCTAGTGTTAGTATAATTAAGACTGCTGTGGCCCAGAAAAAGGTTCCAGTGGGGTTATTGAGTTGATCTCCTCATGGCAGCGGAAGGAGTAGGGCGATTTCTAGGTCAAATAGTAGGAACAGGATGGCTACTAGAAAGAACCGTAGCGAGAATGGTAGTCGGGCAGAGCCTAACGGGTCAAAGCCGCATTCGTAGGGTGAAAGTTTTTCTGCGTCCGGGTTTATTTGTGGTAGTCAAAAAGATACAATAGCTAGTAGTAGGGAGAGGGTGGTTGTGATTATAAAGACTGTAACAACTAAGTTCATTATCTTTCCTTGGGGTCTAACCAAGACTAAGTGATTGGAAGTCACTTGTACTAATTTTGATACTAGAAAGATATGAGCCTCATCAATAGATGGATACGTAGAGGAATAGTCATACTACGTCTACAAAGTGTCAGTATCATGCGGCGGCTTCGAAGCCAAAGTGATGTTCAGATGTAAAGTGGTACTGGATTTGACGAAGTAGGCAGACGGCCAGGAATGAGGATCCGATGATAACGTGGAGTCCGTGGAACCCTGTGGCGACAAAAAATGTTGAGCCGTAGACTCCGTCTGCAATTGTAAACGGTGCTTCATAATATTCTATGGCCTGCAGGGCAGTAAAGTAAAGTCCTAGTAAGATAGTTAGTGCTAGGGATTGGATTGATTGTTTACGCTCACCTTCTATTAGGCTGTGGTGGGCCCATGTTACTGTTACCCCGGATGCTAAAAGGACGGCTGTGTTAAGTAGCGGGACTTCAAATGGGTCCAGTGGAACAATTCCTGCTGGGGGTCAGCATCCTCCTAGCTCGGGGGTGGGTGCTAAGCTTGAGTGGTAAAAAGCTCAGAAAAATCCGAGGAAAAAGAATACTTCGGATGTGATAAATAAGATTATTCCGTAACGTAGGCCTTTTTGTACTGGTGGTGTGTGGTGGCCCTGGAAGGTCCCTTCTCGGATGATGTCTCGTCATCATTGGTACATAGTAAGGAGTAAAAGAATTATTCCAAGGGTTATAAGTGTAGTTGAGTGGAAGTGAAACCATACTGCTAGGCCGGATGTTATTAAAAGAGCTCCGATTGCACCGGTTAGGGGTCATGGGCTTGGGTCAACCATATGATATGAATGTGCTTGGTGGGCCATTAAACGTTTTCTTGTAGATACAGGCTTAAGAGAAGGACAAATACATAGGCTTGGATTATAGCGACTGCTACTTCTAGTAGTGTTAAGAGAAGTAAGACTGCAGCAGTCAATATTGCTACTGTTGGCATTACTGGGAGTAGAACAAACACGGCAGTGGCAATTAGTTGAATTAGTAGATGCCCTGCAGTTAAGTTTGCTGTTAGTCGTACTCCTAGGGCTAATGGTCGAATAAATAGGCTAATTGTTTCAATGATAATTAGTACTGGAATGAGGGGGACTGGTGTGCCTTCTGGGAGCAGGTGGCCTAGGGCAATTGTTGGTTGATTTCGTACCCCAATAAGGACTGTGGCAAGTCATAGTGGGATGGCGAACCCTATATTTAGTGACAGTTGTGTGGTGGGGGTAAATGTATAGGGTAGTAATCCCAGCATGTTGGTGGTAATTAGGAATACTATTAGGGAGGTTAATAGTAGTGCTCATTTGTGGCCTTCTGTATTTAATGGTATTATAAGTTGATTGGTGAATCGGCTAATAAATCACCCTTGAATTGTGATTAGGCGGTTGTTGATTCATCGTGATGAGGGGGTGGGAAATAATACCCATGGCAGAGCGATTGCGATAGCAATTAGGGGGATGCCCAGGTAGGACGGACTTGCAAATTGGTCAAAGAAGCTTATTGCCATGGTCAGTTTCAGGGTTTAGTTTTGTGTTCCTCGGAGTTCATAAGGGCCGGTTCGTTAGGTGGGGCGTGGTTTATCATTTTGGTTGGAATGATAGTAAGGAATATTAATCATGAAAATACTAAGATTGCGAATCAAGGGGCGGGGTTTAATTGAGGCATTTCACTAGGGGTGGTTGGGAGGCACCATTCTTTGGCTTAAAAGGCCAATGCTGAAGCCCAATATTAGCTTCCTAGTGAGGCGTCTTCCAGTATAAGGGATGATCAGTTTTCGAAGTGTTCAAGTGGGACTGCTTCTACTACGATAGGTATAAAGCTGTGGTTTGCTCCACAAATTTCGGAACATTGCCCGTAGAATACCCCTGGGCGAGAGGCAATAAAGGCAGCTTGATTAAGGCGTCCTGGGACGGCATCCATTTTTACCCCTAGGGACGGGACGGCTCAGGAGTGTAATACGTCCTCGGCCGAGATAAGGACCCGAATTGGGGATTCTATTGGGACAACCATTCGGTGGTCGGTTTCAAGTAGTCGGAACTGTCCTGGGCTGAGGTCTTGTGTTGGAACCATGTATGAGTCAAAGCCAAGACTTTCATAGTCGGTGTACTCGTAGCTTCAGTATCATTGGTGGCCTATGGCTTTGATTGTCAAGTGTGGGTCATTAATCTCATCTATAAGGTAAAGAATTCGTAGAGAGGGAAGGGCAATCAAAACAAGAATTACAGCTGGTAGAACAGTTCATACAATTTCAATCTCTTGGGAGTCTAGAATATACTTGTTTGTAAGTTTTGTTGACACTATTGCAACAATAATGTAGAGTACTAGGGTGCTGATCAAAAATACGATTATTAAAGCGTGGTCGTGGAAGTGGAGAAGTTCTTCTATAACGGGTGATGCCGCGTCTTGGAATCCTAGTTGTGTGGGATGTGCCATTAAGCTTGAAGCTTAAGACATGCAGGGGTTTAACCTACTACTTCACCTTGACAAAGTGGTGTAATTTACGGGTTTACTAATGTCTTTAGAAGGAAGTGACAGAGTGGTTATGTGACCGGCTTGAAACCAGTCTATGGGGGTTCAATTCCTCCCTCCCTTGTTAATTTGATTGAACTTGGACAAATGCAGGTTCTTCGAATGTGTGGTATGGAGGGGGGCATCCGTGCAATCACTCAACGTTTGTTGTGGTTAATTCTACAGATAAGACTTCTCGTTTTGTGGTAAAGGCTTCTCATAAGATAAATAAGAACATAATTACTGCTACTAGCGAGATAAGCGATCCGATAGACGATACTGTGTTTCACAGAGCATAGGCGTCTGGGTAATCAGAGTATCGGCGAGGTATTCCTGCTAGGCCAAGGAAGTGTTGGGGGAAAAAGGTAAGGTTTACGCCAATAAATATAACCCCGAAGTGGATTTTAGTTCAAGTGCTGTGTAGTGTATAACCTGTAAAGAGGGGGAATCAGTGAACAAAGGCTGCTATAATGGCAAATACGGCCCCCATTGATAGTACGTAGTGAAAATGTGCAACAACATAGTATGTGTCGTGCAGGACAATGTCTAGTGATGAGTTGGCTAGAACGATTCCCGTTAATCCTCCGACTGTGAAGAGGAAAATAAAGCCAAGGGCCCAAAGTATGGGTGTTTCTCATTTAATAGAACCTCCGTGTAGTGTGGCTAATCAGCTAAATACTTTGACGCCTGTAGGAATAGCAATAATTATAGTTGCGGATGTGAAGTATGCTCGGGTGTCTACGTCCATGCCTACTGTGAACATGTGGTGGGCCCAGACAATGAACCCTAGCAGGCCAATAGCCATTATGGCCCAAACCATGCCCATGTATCCGAATGGTTCTTTTTTGCCTGCATAATAGGCTACAACGTGGGAAATAATGCCAAAGCCGGGTAAAATTAAAATGTAAACTTCTGGGTGGCCGAAGAATCAAAACAGGTGTTGGTAAAGAATGGGGTCTCCTCCTCCTGCGGGGTCGAAGAATGTAGTGTTTAGGTTTCGATCTGTCAGGAGCATTGTGATTCCGGCGGCCAGTACAGGTAGGGATAGTAGTAGGAGGACGGCTGTTACAAGAACGGCTCATACGAATAATGGGGTTTGATATTGGGAGACGGCCGGGGGTTTTATATTAATTGTTGTTGTAATAAAATTAATTGCGCCCAGGATAGATGATACACCGGCCAAGTGAAGGGAGAAAATAGTTAGGTCTACGGATGCTCCTGCGTGGGCTAAATTGCCCGCTAGCGGTGGGTAAACTGTTCATCCAGTGCCGGCCCCGGCTTCAACCCCAGATGAGGCCAATAGTAGAAGAAACGATGGGGGCAGGAGTCAGAAGCTTATGTTATTTATTCGAGGAAATGCTATGTCAGGGGCTCCAATTATAAGTGGGACAAGTCAATTTCCGAACCCGCCAATTAGGACGGGCATTACTATAAAGAAAATTATAACAAAGGCGTGTGCGGTAACAATAACATTATAGATTTGGTCATCGCCCAGGAGAGAACCAGGCTGGCTTAGTTCAGCTCGGATAAGCAGGCTTAAGGCGGTACCGACTATTCCGGCTCAGGCACCAAATACTAAGTAAAGGGTGCCAATGTCTTTGTGGTTGGTGGAGAAGAATCAGCGTGTGATTGCCACAGGTAGGATGGCCGAAGTAGGCGGTGGGTTGTAGCCCTGAAGATAGAGGTTTGAGTCCTCTTCCTATCAAGCTTCGTGGTGAGTACACATTAGATTGCAAATCTTAAGACGCAGATTAACGTCTGCCGGGGCTTTCCCGCCTTACTCGGCTAACGGCGGGAAAGTAGATGAATGCCCGCTGGTTTGGGTGCTTAGCTGTTAACTAAGAGTTTGTAGGATCGAGGCCTTCTCATCTAGAAAGGCCTTATCTTAATTAAAGTGTCTGAGTTGCATTTAGAAGATGTGGGATAAAGTCCCGCAGGTCTTAATCAGGGACTAGGAGATTTTAACTCCTGCTTAGGGCTTTGAAGGCCCTTGGTCTGGTTTATCCTAAGTCTCTAGGTGAATAGTATTAGAATGGCCGGGGTGATTGGTAGTAGCCCTAGGGCAATTGTTGTTGATAGGGCTAGGGTGAGTGTTGATTGGGTAGTTTGGGTTCGTCACGGTGTTGTGGCGTTTGTTGTGTTGGGGGAAATAGTGAGGGTTATGGCGTAGCATAGTCGTAGGTAAAAGTATAGGCTTAGCAGGGCGGAGAGGGCCATTATTGTTGCTGTGAGTGGGAGTTCTTGTTTTGTTATTTCTTGTAAAATTAGTCATTTTGGCATGAATCCTGTTAATGGTGGAAGGCCGCCCAATGACAGTAGGGTTAGGGCTGTTGTGGGTGCTAGGATTGGGGTTTTTGATCATATTGTTGTTAGGGTGCTAATTTTTGTGGTTGTTGTTATTTTTAGAGAAAGAAATGCTGTAGATGTCATGAAGATGTATGTTCCTAGTGCAAGGAGGGTTAGTTGGTGGGCATATTGCAGAATAATTATTATTCAGCCTATGTGTGCGATTGAGGAATAGGCCAGGATTTTTCGGATTTGGGTTTGGTTAAGTCCTCCTCATCCTCCAATTAGTGTAGATAGGAGTCCTAAAGATGTTAGCATTATTGGGTTAACGGTGGGTGCTACTTGGATAATTAGTGCGAATGGGGCTAGTTTTTGTCAAGTTGATAGAATTAGTCCTGTAAGTAAGTCCAGTCCTTGTAGTACTTCTGGCAGCCAGAAGTGTATTGGTGCTAGGCCCACTTTGAGTGCTAGGGCGGTAATTGTTATTGTTGAGGCAATAGGGTGGGATGAGCTGTTAATGTCTCATTCTCCTGTTATTCATGCGTTTGTTGTTGCGGCAAATAAAATTATTGCTGCGGCGGTTGCCTGGGTTAAGAAATATTTTGTGGTTGCTTCAACTGCTCGTGGGTGATGTTGTTGTGCTATTAGTGGGGTAATTGCTAAGGTATTAATTTCTAGTCCTATTCAGGCAAGGAGTCAGTGGGAGCTGGCAAAGGTTAGGGTGGTTCCTAGTCCTAGGCTGGATAGGAGGATAACAAATACGTATGGATTCATTGATAGGGGAGGGATTTTAACCGTCATGTTTGGGGTATGGGCCCGAAAGCTTATTTAGCTGACCTTATCATAGAGAGTGGTGTAGAGGAAGCACCAGGAGTTTTGATCTCCTGAGCATGGGTTCAATTCCCTTCTTTCTAGGAACTGGGGGGATTTTAACCCCCATAAGCCGCTCTATCAAAGTGGTCCTTGGGTATTCAGGCACGGTTCCTCGTGGTTATAGTTGCGGGGGGAGCCCTGCGAGTGCAATTGGTAGGGCGGTGTGTCATAGGACTAGGGCCAGGGTTAATGGAAGGAAGTTTTTTCAGGCCAGGTGCATGAGCTGGTCGTATCGAAATCGCGGGTATGAGGCTCGAATTCATAGGAAGAGGATTGATAGGAGTGCGGCTTTGGTCATTAGGTTGACTGTTGTTAGTTCTGGCATGGATGGTGTGTGGGATGCTCCTAGGAAAATAATTGCTGATAGGGTGTTTATTAGTAAAATGTTAGCATATTCGGCCAGGAAAAATAGGGCGAATGGTCCGCCAGCATATTCTACGTTAAAGCCTGATACTAGTTCGGATTCTCCTTCGGTTAGGTCAAATGGTGCACGGTTTGTTTCGGCTAAAGTGGAGATGTACCATATTGCGGTTAAGGGTCAGGTTGGGATTAGTAGTCAGATGCTTTCTTGTGTAGTATTAAATGTCTGTAGTGTATAGCCCCCTGAAAGAATAATGACGGAGAGTAAGATTAGTCCAAGGCTTACTTCGTACGAGATTGTTTGGGCCACGGCCCGGAGGGCACCAATTAGTGCATATTTTGAGTTTGATGCTCATCCTGAGCCTAGAATTGAGTATACTGCGAGGCTTGACAGGGCCAATAGAAATAAGATGCCCAGGTTCAAGTCTGTGATGGGGTATGGTATTGGTATTGGTGCTCATAGTGTTATGGCTAGGGTAAGCGCAAGTATTGGAGTTGTTAAAAACAGGAATGGGGATGATGTGGATGGGCGAATCGGTTCTTTAATAAATAGTTTAATTCCGTCTGCAATTGGCTGGAGTAGTCCGTAGGGTCCAACAATGTTTGGGCCTTTTCGTAGTTGTATATATCCTAGAACTTTTCGTTCAATGAGTGTGAGAAAAGCCACAGCTAGTAGAACTGGAATAATATATGCTAGTGGGTTAATAAGATGGGTTATTAGGGTGTTTATCATAAACTAAGAAGAGGATTTGAACCTCTGGTTGAAAGGTCTTAGGCCTTTTGCAATTACCATGCTCTGCCATCTTAGTGTGGCCTTACTTAGGCGCGTTTTTGGGTCCTCCTTTTGTTTAATTTAGTTGTTTTCATTAATTAGGGGTAAGGCGTGCTTATAGCATGGGCCTTTTTTTTCCGGTCCTTTCGTACTAGGAGAAATGACTTTACAGATAGAAACTGACCTGGATTGCTCCGGTCTGAACTCAGATCACGTAGGACTTTAATCGTTGAACAAACGAACCCTTAATAGCGGCTGCACCATTAGGATGTCCTGATCCAACATCGAGGTCGTAAACCCTCTCGTCGATATGGACTCTTAGAGGGGATTGCGCTGTTATCCCTAGGGTAACTTGGTTCGTTGATCGGCCTGGGGGGCCGGATCATAATTGGTCAGAATTTCTGTGACTTAGAAGTGTATTTCTTGGTTTTAGGGTTTGGTCCCAGTCCACTTGGAGGATTTTTTGTTCTCCATGGTCGCCCCAACCGAAGGTAAAACTCCATTTTCTGCTAGGTTTATGTCTTATTAATAAGTTGTTTAACGTAGGTGGGTTTGTACCTTAAGCTCCAAAGGGTCTTCTCGTCTTGTACTTTTATACCCGCTTCTGCACGGGTAGATCAATTTCACTGACTTGAAAAGGGAGACAGTTAAGCCCTCGTTTGGCCATTCATACAGGTCTTCATTTAAAAGACAAGTGATTGCGCTACCTTTGCACGGTCAAAATACCGCGGCCGTTAAACTTGTAGTCACCGGGCAGGCTGGACCTCCTATACATGGGGGTTTGCAGGAGGCGATGTTTTTGGTAAACAGGCGAGGCTTGGGTTTGCCGAGTTCCTTCCTTTTCTTTTGGTCTTTCCTTGGTGGCACTCCAGTGTGGGGTTAACGGTTTAAGTGTTGTGGGGTTTTCTTGGTTTTTTTGTTGTTAACACTGCCCTCTCTTTTTGGGTTCGTTAATTTCCGGTGGTCGGTCCGACCCGGTTTATACTTGTGCTTGGAGAGGGTCATGTCCTCTTGTTACTCATTTTAGCATTGTCTCTTCCATGTTGGCATGGAACGGCCTAATATTGTGGGGGGAGTGGGGTTGTTTATCAGGATAATAAACTTTGTGTCGTTTGAGCTTTAACGCTTTCTGCTCAGATGGCTGCTTTTAGGCCCACTGGGGCGACTAGTTTTATAAAATGTGACCCTTATCCTCCTGTTTAAGGTTGTGTCCTTGGTTAAAGGGGCTGTACCCCCTTTAACTAACTCTCATATTTCTCTTTTCTCTTGTTTAGATGTTTCTTGGTTGGTAAAAGGGATGCGAGGCTGAACTTCTATTCATTTCTTAGGCAACCAGCTATCACCAAGTTCGGTAGGTTTATCACCTCTACCCGGGGCTCTTCCCACTCTTTTGCCACAGAGACGGGTTCGCCCTCTTAGGCTGTCCCGGGGTAGCTCACTTGGTTTCGGGGCTTCAAACTAAAGATCTCTTTGCTTGTGTAGTACTGGCTAAATCATGATGCAAAAGGTACGAGGCTTAAGCTCTGCTTTATCTGTGCTTGTATGGGCTATTTCATTACTCTTTCAGCTTTCCCTTGCGGTACTATTTCTATGGCTTAAAAGTTACCTTTTCCGTCTCCCGTACTAAGGTGGAAAAATGGTTTGGTTTAATAATTTAGGTTATTCTATATTATTTATGTTGTTAGGTTAATTTGGTGATAAGCTAGCTGTTTGGCTCAGGGCGATCCAATTTGCATGGATGTCTTCTCGGTGTAAGGGAGATGCTTAACTATTTCAGCCACGCCCTGGGTTTGATCCAAGTGCACCTTCCGGTACACTTACCATGTTACGACTTGCCTCCCCTTGTCGGTGCTTTGGTGTTATGAACATTTTCTGCTGTGTGACAGGGGAGAGTGACGGGCGGTGTGTACGCGCCTCAGAGCCGGGTTCAAAAGGACACTCTGTTTCCTTTTTACTACTAAATCCTCCTTCGAGTAATTTTTCAGGGTACTGTTCGTTAATATTCTATAATAGAAAATGTAGCCCATTTCTTCCCACTTCGTGCGCTACACCTCGACCTGACGTTTTGGGGTGTGTCCATTTGGCTTACTGTTGGCCCTTCACAGGGTAAGCTGACGACGGCGGTATATAGGCGGGGTTGACCAGGAGTGGTGAGGTTTAACGGGGGTTATCGGTTCTAGAACAGGCTCCTCTAGGGGGGTCTAAGGCACCGCCAAGTCCTTTGGGTTTTAAGCTAACGCTCGTAGTACCCTGGCGGACGTTTGTTGTGGAATAACGTCTAGGTTTATGGCTGAGCATAGTGGGGTATCTAATCCCAGTTTGTTTCTCAGCTTTCGTGGGGTCGGGTGGGCTATATTAAAGCTGCTTTCGTTTATTGGGCTTCGGACACTTAATAGCGTATGACGGCCAAGAGGTCCTTTGGCTTTAAATTTTTGCTCTCCTTAACCACCCTTTACGCCGTATCTATCAACTGGGGTCTCTCGTATAACCGCGGTGGCTGGCACGAGTTTTACCGGCCCTCTTAACACTGACTAAGTCAAGTTTTCACTTATGGCTTAATGTCTGTCACTGCTGAATTCCCTTGGGGGTGTGGCGTGGCAAGGCGTCTTGGGCAATATGTTAGTGCCTGATGCCTGCTCCTCGTCCCCGGGTGGGGGATTAAGGGCATCCTCACAGGGCTGCGGATACTTGCATGTGTAAGTTGTGCTAAAGCTGATGGTAAAGTCAGGACCAAGCCTTTATGCGTGCGGAGCTTTTTAGGGCTCGTCTTAGCATCTTCATTGCTATGCTTTATTTTAAGCTACGCTAGC